GCTTTTAAAGGAAAAGAGCCATCCACTGGTCTTAGGAGCCAGCATCTCTTGGTGCAAGTCCAAGTAAAAGCTTAAGCCCTGATAGCTTAAACTAAAGCACCGGTCTTGTAAGCCGGAGACTGCAGCCTAAACCCTGCTCAGGGCTTCAAGACAAAAGGAATTAAACCTTCACTACCGGCCCCCAAAGCCGGCATTCTACTTAAATTATGTCCTGTACTCTTATAGCTTAACTCCAAAGTGTAGCGCTGAAAACGCTAAGATGAACCCTAAAAAGTTCTGAGGGTACAAAGGCTTGGTCCTAGCCTTACTATCATCTGTTTCTCAATTTACACATGCAAGTCTCAGCACCCCAGTGAGAACGCCCTTTTAACCTCTACCAGGCGAAGGAGCCGGCATCAGGCGCAATTCTCGCCCATAACGCCTAGTCTCACCACACCCCCAAGGGTAACAGCAGAGATAAATTATAAACATGAGCGATAGCTTGATTTAGTTAGAGAAAAGAGGGCCGGCTAACCCGGTGCCAGCCGCCGCGGCTACACCGTGGGGCCCAAGCTAATAGTCATCGGCGTTAAGCGTGATTAAAGCCTCCAAAAATTAGGGCTAAATTAATACTTAGTAGTGATAAGCTTGTTATTAAGAAACCCATAAACGAAAGTTACCCTAATTAAACTTGAATACACGACAGCTAGGAAGACAAACTGGGATTAGATACCCCACTATGCCTAGCCGTAAACAATTAACTTACACCAACCAGCGCCAGGGAACTACGAGCAATGCTTAAAACCCAAAGGACTTGACGGTGTCCCACCCACCTAGAGGAGCCTGTTCTATAATCGATGATCCCCGCTACACCTAACCATTCCTCGCTTTTCAGTCTGTATACCTCCGTCGAAAGCCTACCATGTGAACGCTTATAGTAGGCCTAATGATTATCATCAACACGTCAGGTCAAGGTGCAGCTCACGGAACGGAAAGCAATGGGCTACAATTTCTAATTTAGAACACACGAAAGACTATGTGAAAACCTAGTCACGAAGGCGGATTTAGCAGTAAAAGGAAAATAGAGTGTTCCTTTTAACCTGGCTCTGGGACGCGTACACACCGCCCGTCACCCTCTTCGATATAACCTCACTCAGATCTCTAACCCATTATTTACTTTTAGAAGAGGTAAGTCGTAACATGGTAAGTGTACTGGAAAGTGCACTTGGCTCACAACAAAATGTAGCTTAATTAAAGCCCTCCGCTTACACCGGACATATATCTGTTTAACCCAGATCATTTTGAGCCTAAAATCTAGCCATGTCTTTATTCATATGATCTCCATTAACCCACTGCCCACTAACAAAACATTTTGACACTCTAGTACAGGCGATCGAAAAATTTCTATAGCGCTTCAGATACAGTACCGCAAGGGAACGATGAAATAAAAATGAAATACTTTAAAGCCAAAAATAGCAGAGACATTCCCTCGTACCTTTTGCATCATGGTCTAGCTAGCCTCCCCAAGCAAAACGAAACTTTTTAGTTTGACACCCCGAAACTAAGCGAGCTACTTCAAAACAGCCTAAAGGGCCAACCCGTCTCTGTTGCAAAAGAGTGGGAAGATTTTTAAGTAGAGGTGAAAAGCCTACCGAGCTTAGAGATAGCTGGTTGTTCAGGAAAAGAGTTTTAGCTCTACCTTAAATTTTTCCGCGACTCAAACGCACCTTTAGATTTAAGAGCTATTCAAATAAGGCACAGCTTATTTGAAACAGGATACAACCTCCAACACCGGGTAAAAGCGGGAGACCCAAACAAAGTGGGCCTAAAAGCAGCCACCTTTTAAAAAGCGTTAAAGCTTAACCGTTACCCCTCCCCTAATTTCTTCCTATCCATTTAACCCTTCATTACTACTGAACTATTTTATATCTATATAAAAGTAATTATGCTAGAACTAGTAACAAGAAAATGCCTTTCTCCAAAATGTAAACTTAAACCAAAATGGACCCACCATTGGTAATTAACGTGGATGTTTTTACTATAGCAACATTCAACCCAGAAAACCCTATAAATACCTACGTTAACCTTACACTAGCACATTACAGGAAAGATTAAAAGAGAAAGAAGGAACTCGGCAAACCTTAGCCCCGCCTGTTTACCAAAAACATCGCCTCTTGATTAAACATAAGAGGTCCAGCCTGCCCAGTGACAAAGTTTAACGGCCGCGGTACCCTAACCGTGCGAAGGTAGCATAATCACTTGTTCTTTAAATAGGGACTCGTATCAACGGCATCACGAGGGCTATACTGTCTCCTTTCTCCAATCAGTGAAACTGATCTTCCCGTGAAGAAGCGGGAATCACTATATAAGACGAGAAGACCCCATGGAGCTTCAAACTTAATATGTACTTCTACGCATATACATCAAGCAGCTAAAGAAATTTATGTATTAGTTTTGGGTTGGGGGGACCGCGGAGAAAAAAGTATCCTCCGCAACAAATAGGCTCAACGCCTTTATCCATGAACTACACTTCTAAGAAACAATAAACTGATGTTTAATGATCCAATTTGATTGATCAACGAACCAAGTTACCCTGGGGATAACAGCGCAATCTACTTCAAGAGCTCCTATCGACAAGCAGGTTTACGACCTCGATGTTGGATCAGGGTGTCCTAGTGGTGCAGCCGCTACTAAAGGTTCGTTTGTTCAACGATTAAAACCCTACGTGATCTGAGTTCAGACCGGAGCAATCCAGGTCGGTTTCTATCTATAAAGCGTTCCCCCTAGTACGAAAGGATCGGGGTAACATGGCCAATGCAAAAACAAGCCATTCTCTTTACTAATGAATATATCTTAATTAGTCTAGACCTAATACTACGCCGCAGACCAAGGTAGTTAGCGTGGCAGAGCTTGGTTATGCAAAAGATCTAAGCCCTTTTAACCGGGGGTTCAAATCCCCCCACTAACTAATGGAACTTCTCTTAATACACCTCCTCCCCCTTCTTTATATTGCCCCAATTCTTCTGGCAGTTGCATTTTTAACCCTTATTGAACGTAAAATCCTCGGCTATATACAACATCGTAAGGGGCCAAATGTAGTAGGACCCTACGGCCTTCTTCAACCTATCGCTGACGGCCTGAAATTATTTACTAAAGAACCAATTCGACCATCAACATCCTCCCAAATTTTATTTATCCTTGCCCCCACCCTCGCCTTGACCCTCGCCATAGTAATATGAACCCCATTCCCTCTTCCCGTCCCATATTCAGATTTAAATCTTAGCATCCTGTTTATTCTTGCTATTTCTAGCTTAACCGTCTACACAATTCTGGGCTCAGGCTGAGCCTCTAATTCTAAGTATGCCTTAATCGGAGCCCTCCGAGCTGTCGCCCAAACTATTTCTTATGAAGTCACATTAGCTTTAGTTATTCTATGCGCCGTCTTCCTGGCCGGGGGGTTTTCTCTCTCTGCCTTTGGATTTTCACAACAATATATATGATTTATTTTTCCCCTCTGACCCCTAGCATTTATATGATTTGTTTCTACTTTAGCTGAAACCAACCGAGCCCCCTTTGATCTAACAGAAGGTGAATCTGAACTAGTATCCGGCTTCAACGTTGAGTACGCAGGCGGACCATTCGCCTTATTTTTCCTCGCAGAGTATGCCAATATTCTTATGATAAATACTCTATCCGCCATTATTTTTTTAGGGTCCTATTTTACACCACTCACACTCTCAACAGCCCTTCTTATAACTAAGGCCTCTATCCTTTCTCTCTGTTTTCTCTGGGTCCGAGCCTCCTACCCACGATTCCGCTACGATCAACTAATACACCTCGTATGAAAAAATTTTCTTCCCCTCACACTGGCCCTAATTATTTTTCATATTTCTATACCTATCTCCCTCCTATTCACTCCCCCCCTACCTTGGAAGTGTGCCTGAAAGCTAAGGACCTCCTTGATAGGGAGGCTTATAGGGGTTCAAACCCCCTCACTTCCTCTAAAGAAATAGGAGTCGAACCTATACCTAAGAGATCAAAACCCTTTGTACTTCCTTTATACTACTCCTTAGTAAAGTCAGCTAAACAAGCTTTTGGGCCCATACCCCAACAATGTTGGTTAAAATCCTTCCTTTACTAATTAATCCCCTCGCCCTAACAATTTTTTTACTAAGCCTTGCCATCGGAACTACTATTACCCTCTCAAGCTATCACTGACTCCTTGCCTGAGTCGGCTTAGAAATTAACACCCTCGCCATCATCCCCCTCATAACAAAAATCCCCCACCCACGAGCTATTGAAGCCGCTACAAAATATTTCCTTACACAAGCTGCTGCTTCCGCCTTAGTATTATTTTCTAGCCTCATCAATGCCTGACAAACTGGAGAATGAAACATTGACTCCATCTCTCATTTACCAATAAATGCCCTCTCCATCGCTCTTATAATAAAACTCGGACTTGCCCCCCTACACTTCTGAATACCTGAAGTCTTACAGGGCATCTCCCTGTCTACAGGACTAATTTTATCTACCTGGCAAAAAATTGCTCCCATGACACTTCTTCTCCAAACCTCTCACCTAATTAACTTAGACCTAACAATCATCTTAGGCCTCACCTCTATTCTTGTAGGGGGCTGAGGGGGAATTAGCCAAACTCAACTACGTAAAATTATAGCCTTTTCCTCGATCGGCCACCTAGGCTGGATAATTATTATTCTAAAATTTAACCCAAGTCTAACCCTCTTTAATTTTATTTTTTATGTAATCATAACAGCCTCTATATTTTTTTCTCTGATAGCCATTTCCGCCACAAAAATATCGGAAATCTCCACCTCCTGATCAAAAACTCCGACTCTCACTGCCTCCACATTACTTATTCTTTTATCCTTAGCAGGTCTCCCACCACTAACAGGCTTTGCACCTAAACTACTTATTACCCTCGAACTCGTAAAACAAAGTGCCACTCTCCTTGCTGCCCTAGTTATATTAGCCTCCCTACTAGCCCTATTTTTTTACCTCCGACTTACGTATGTTATTTCCCTAACCCTTCCGCCCAATTCCCCTAACTCATTTTCGTCTTGACGGACATCAACCAAAACCCCCTCAATTACCGCGGTTACAAACACTCTTGCCCTAATTTTTCTCCCGATTACTCCAACCCTCCTTATTTTTTTATAGAAACTTAGGCTAGCAAAGACCAAAGGCCTTCAAAGCCTTAAGCGGAGGTTAAACCCCTTCAGTTTCTGTAGGACTTGCAGAATATTAATCTACATCGCCTGAATGCAAATCAGGCCCTTTAAATTAAGATAAAGCCCTCTAGAATGACGGGCCTCGATCCCGTAATATTTTAGTTAACAGCTAAACACTCTATCCAGCGAGCTTCATTCTACTTCTCCCGCTTCTTTAAAACGGGAGAAGCCCCGGCAGGTATTACTCTGCGTCTTGGGGTTTGCAACCCCACGTGTTAACACCCCAGAGCCTGGTAAAGAGAGGGCTTAAACCTCTGTCTTCGGGGCTACAACCCGCCGCCTGCTCGGCCACTTTACCTGTGATATTCACCCGCTGATTTTTTTCTACAAACCATAAAGACATCGGAACCCTTTACTTAATTTTTGGCGCATGAGCCGGGATAGTCGGCACAGCCCTAAGCTTGCTAATTCGAGCGGAGCTAAGCCAGCCCGGAACTCTCCTTGGAGATGATCAGATTTATAATGTAATTGTTACCGCCCACGCCTTCGTGATAATTTTTTTTATAGTTATACCTATTCTAATCGGAGGTTTTGGAAACTGACTTGTGCCCCTCATGATCGGCGCCCCTGATATAGCCTTCCCCCGAATAAACAATATGAGCTTTTGACTTCTACCCCCCTCCTTCTTTCTTCTCTTAGCATCCTCCACGGTTGAAGCCGGAGCAGGCACAGGCTGAACTGTGTACCCCCCACTAGCCGGGAACCTAGCCCACGCAGGACCCTCTGTAGATCTAGCCATCTTTTCTCTTCACTTAGCTGGGGTTTCGTCAATTCTGGGGGCCATTAACTTTATCACAACAATTATTAACATAAAGCCCTCATCAATTACACAATACCAAACACCTCTCTTTGTCTGATCCGTGTTAATCACTGCTGTGTTACTTCTTCTGTCTCTCCCTGTTCTGGCAGCAGGTATTACAATACTACTTACTGACCGAAACTTGAATACGACATTTTTTGACCCTGCAGGCGGTGGAGACCCCGTCCTTTACCAACACTTATTTTGATTTTTTGGTCACCCAGAAGTGTATATTCTTATTCTCCCCGGTTTCGGCATTATTTCTCACGTGGTTGCTTACTACTCTAACAAAAAAGAGCCCTTCGGGTACATGGGTATAGTCTGAGCTATACTATCAATTGGCCTTCTGGGGTTTATTGTATGAGCTCACCACATATTCACCACGGATCTTAATGTTGACACACGTGCCTACTTCACATCTGCTACAATAATTATTGCTATTCCAACAGGAGTTAAAGTATTTAGTTGACTGGCCACAATGCACGGGGGCATTATTAAATGAGAAGCCCCAATATTGTGGGCCCTCGGATTTATTTTCCTCTTTACAGTTGGGGGATTGACTGGAATTGTCCTAGCCAACTCCTCAATCGACATTGTACTTCACGATACTTATTATGTAGTAGCCCATTTTCATTATGTCCTGTCAATAGGAGCGGTCTTTGCTATCATAGCCGGGTTTGTCCACTGATTTCCCCTCTTCACAGGTTTTACCCTGCACGAATTATGAACTAAAATTCACTTTGTGGTAATGTTCACCGGAGTAAATTTAACCTTTTTCCCACAACACTTCCTCGGCCTAGCCGGTATACCTCGTCGCTATTCGGATTATCCTGATGCCTATACCCTCTGAAATACAGTTTCATCTGTAGGATCTTTAATCTCCTTAGTAGCCGTAGTAATAATAATATTTATTATCTGAGAGGCTTTCGCCGCCAAACGACTCTTCTCCGGGTCAGAACTCACTTCAACTAATATCGAATGACTACTGGGCTTCCCACCTCATTATCACACATTTGAAGAATCATCTTTCTCCATTAAATTAACACGAGAAAGGAGGGAATTGAACCCCCATACCCTGGTTTCAAGCCAGACACATAACCTCTCTGTCACTTTCTTGAGGGGTTAGTTAAATAATAACACTGCCTTGTCAAGACAGAATTACTAGTTAAATTCTTGTACCCCTCTATGGCACACCCCACCCAACTCGGCTTCCAAGATGCAGCCTCACCCATCATAGAAGAACTTCTCCACTTTCATGACCACGCCCTTATGGCAGTACTTTTAATTAGTATACTAGTCTTGTATATTATTTCTGTTTTAATAACAACAAAACTTTCTAGCACCAACACAATTGATGCCCAAGAAATCGAAATGGTTTGAACAATCATACCAGCTATTATCCTTATTGTAATTGCCCTCCCATCTCTTCGCATCCTTTATTTAATGGACGAAATTAGCAATCCAGATATTACTATCAAAACAATTGGACATCAGTGATACTGAAGCTATGAGTATTCTGATTTTACTAATCTTAGTTTCGACTCATACATAATTCCGACCAAAGATCTTGAACCCGGACACTTCCGCCTTCTTGAGGTCGACAACCGGATAATTACATCAATCGGAACAGCCGCACGAATTCTAATTACCGCTGAAGATGTTCTCCATTCCTGAGCTGTTCCTGCCCTAGGTGTAAAATCAGATGCAATCCCAGGCCGACTTAATCAAACTTCTTTCCTTATTCCACACCCAGGAATTTATTATGGCCAATGCTCTGAAATTTGCGGAGCAAACCACAGTTTTATACCAATTGTAGTAGAAGCCTTACCAGTTCCTGACTTTTTAAACTGAATTGATTCTGCTCAAGACGCCTCATTAAGAAGCTGTAGGTTAGCGACAGCCTTTTAAGCTGTAGATAGGTGATTCCAACCACCCTTAGTGATATGCCCCAACTTAATCCTAGCCCCTGGCTCCTCTATCTTCTCCTCACATGACTTATTCTTCTATTTTTAGCCCCAAGCAAAATCTCAGGCCACACCAACCTCAATGAACCTAGTACAAAAAACACAAAAACAACTAAATTTACCTGAACCTGACCATGACAATAGACCTGTTTAGCCAATTTGCCTCTACTACCTCACTTGGTATTCCTCTTATTCTTTTAGCTATGCTAGCCCCCTGACTTCTCTTCCCAACATACCTTGGCCATTGAATTAATAATCGTCTCTTAACTTCACAGAACTGGTTCCTAACCATATTTACGAAACAAATCTTCCTACCTTTAAATTCCCCGGCCCACAAGTGAGCCTTTCTTCTTGCCTCTCTTATAGCATTTCTCCTAAGTATAAACTTATTAGGCCTACTCCCGTATACATTCACACCCACAACCCAATTATCTATTAATCTTGGTTTAGCAGTCCCCCTTTGACTCGCAACTGTTCTCTTAGGATTTCGTAATCAACTTAACCACTCATTAGCACATTTCCTCCCGGAGGGCACACCCACCCCACTTATTCCTGTTCTGATTTTAATCGAAACTATTAGCTTATTTATCCGCCCCCTTGCCCTGGGAGTTCGACTTACTGCTAACCTCACTGCAGGCCATCTTCTTATTCACTTAATTTCATCGGCCGTATCCGCAATTTTCTCCCTGTCCCCCTCAGCCTCTCTACTAACCTTCACCGTTCTCATCTTATTAACCGTTCTTGAAATCGCAGTTGCAATAATCCAAGCCTACGTCTTTGTTCTACTTCTAAGCCTGTATCTTCAAGAAAATACTTATGGCCCACCAAGCTCACGCTTTCCACATAGTTGACCCCAGTCCTTGACCCCTAACAGGGGCCGCCGCCGCTTTTTTATTAACATCAGGCCTCGCCGTATGATTTCACTTTAATAACTTTATTGTCCTAGCAATGGGTCTAACCTTAATGCTTCTAACCATATATCAATGATGACGAGATGTAGTTCGTGAAAGCACTTTTCAAGGTCACCACACACCCCCAGTACAAAAGGGACTCCGCTATGGTATAATTTTATTTATCACCTCCGAAGTTTTTTTCTTTATTGGCTTCTTCTGAGCATTTTACAACGCTAGCCTTGCCCCAACTCCAGAAGTTGGTGAATGCTGACCCCCTACCGGAATTACCCCTTTTAATCCATTTGAAATTCCCCTTCTTAATACAGCGGTTCTTTTAGCCTCCGGAGTATCAGTCACCTGAGCCCACCACAGCATTATACAAGCTGACCGAAAAGGGGCTCTCCAAGCCCTGGCCGTTACAGTTACACTGGGCCTCTATTTTACCCTTCTTCAGGCAATAGAATACTATGAGGCCCCCTTTACCATTGCCGATGGAATTTACGGAACTACCTTTTTTGTCGCAACCGGCTTTCATGGTTTACACGTTATCATCGGCTCAGTCTTCCTTATTACATGTTTACTTCGTCAATTATTTTTTCACTTTACCTCGCAACACCACTTTGGCTTCGAGGCTGCCGCATGATACTGACACTTTGTAGACGTTGTTTGACTTTTCCTTTATGTATCAATCTACTGATGAGGCTCATATTTTCTTAGTATAATTAGTACGGATGACTTCCAATCACCCAGCCTCGGTTAAAACCCGAGAGAAAATAATGTTAATATTCTTCTCCATCGCCTCCCTCCTCTCAATTATCCTAGCCGCCGTAAGCTTTTGACTACCTCTTATTACCCCAGATACAGAAAAGCTTTCCCCCTATGAATGTGGCTTTGATCCCCTGGGATCCGCCCGACTCCCGTACTCCATGCGATTTTTTCTTGTAGCCATTCTGTTTCTTCTATTTGACCTAGAAATTGCCCTGCTTCTCCCAACCCCCTGAGCCATCCAACTCCCCAGCCCCCTCGTGACCATCATTTGAGCCTCTATTATTGTTATCCTACTAACCCTTGGTTTTATTTATGAGTGACTCCAAGGAGGCCTTGAATGAGCTGAGTGAGGTGCTAGTCCAAAAAAGACAGCTGATTTCGACTCAACTAATTATGGTTTAAGTCCATAGCACCTCTATGACATTTCTTCTGATTATGATATTCACAGTTGTACTTATAGGTTTGTCTTTCCACCGTATACACCTCCTATCAGCCCTCCTATGCCTAGAGGGCATAATGTTAACCATTTTTATAGGACTCAGCCTCTGACCTAACCAACTATTAATCACCCCCCTTATGACCCCTCTAATTATATTAACCATATCCGCCTGTGAAGCAGGATTAGGACTATCCTTAATAGTCGCCACTGCCCGTTCTCATGGCAACGACAATCTAAAAACCCTTAACCTCCTACAATGCTAATTATTATTTTTGCCTGGCTCTCCATATTTTTTACAACTTTATTTGCACCCCCTAAACATTTATGAACCTTAGTTACTACCCAGGGTTTCTTTATTGCCCTTTTCTCAGTATCCTGAATTTTTCTTCAAGACTTTAATTTTTCTAATTCTCTATTTTTTATTGATAAAATTTCTGGACCCCTAGCTATTTTAACGTGCTGATTGTTTCCTCTTACTATACTAGCCAGCCAAAGTAAAATATATCTTGAACCTGTCAACCGACAACGAGCCTATATCGCCAATAACACATTTTTACAACTCACCACCCTACTGGCTTTTACATCCTCAGACCTAATATTCTTCTTTATTTTCTTTGAAGCCTCTTTATTACCCACAATAATTATTATTACACGTTGAGGTGCTCAAGAACGACGACTAGAGGCCGGCATATATTTAGCCTTTTATACTATACTAGGGGCAGTGCCATTAATAGTTTGGCTCATCAAGTTTTATTCCACCAACGCCTCTTTAATATCAACTCTAACTTATATCCTAAGTATTTCTCAGGCTCCAACAACCTACCCTGGCCTATTCTGAGCCACTTACAACGCAGCTTTTCTAGTTAAATTACCTTTATACTGTCTCCACCTCTGACTTCCTAAAGCCCACGTAGAAGCCCCAATTGCAGGCTCTATAACCCTAGCAGGTACTCTACTAAAACTCGGGGGCTATGGTATCCTTCGCACATCCACACTTCTCCAAGAAAATTTCCTAAATCAATTACTGCCGGTGATACTTATTACTATTTTGGGTATCTTGGCTACAGCACTCCTCTGTCTGCGACAAACAGATCTAAAATCCTTAATTGCCATATCATCAGTAAGCCATATGAATCTGGTGGTTGCCGCCGCTCTAATTGCTCACTCCTGAAGTTATTCCGGTGCAATAGCAATAATGATTGCCCATGGACTAACCTCATCAGCCCTCTTCTGTCTTGCCAATACTACCTATGAACGCACTAATAGCCGGACAATAATTTTACTCCGAGGAGCCATACTTATTTTTCCTCTTGCCGGGGTTTGATGATTAACAATTGTATTATTTAATTTAGCTTTACCCCCAACAATTAACTTCGCCGGAGAACTCCTTATTATAGTTACAATTTATAATTGATCCCCAATTGCCTTCCTAATCGTAGCCCTCAACTTAATCTTCACAACTGCCTATACCCTCTATGTCCTCTGATCCACCCAACGAGGCCCCCTTCCTACCCACATTAAAACACTGTCCCCCTTTCAAATCCGTGAGCACCTTTTACTCTCTCTCCACATTTTACCTGCCCTTCTACTTATTCTTAAGCCTGAATTAATCTTCTGTGAACATAGTTTAAGGAAAACACTAGATTGTGATTCTAGTAATGAAGGTTAACCCCCTTCTGTCCACCGAGCCCGACTGGAGTAATGAGAACTGCTAATTCCTCACCACCATGGTTCAATTCCATGGCTCGCTCGCACTTATGCTCCTTTAAACACTAGTGTAAGACATGTATGCACTAAACGCAATAGCTTTTGCCGCAATAATTGTTTCTATTCTCCTGATTGTCTATCCCCTGACAGACCCCAAATCTAAAACCTTCCACCTAAATGCTAAAAACGCAGTAAAAAATGCATTTTTTGTCTCCCTCATCCCCCTTCTACTCTTTGTGTCCGAAGGACAAATAGACACCTCAGCTAACCTAAAATGGTTTGATTTAGGACTTTCTAACCTCTCCCTAACAACACAATTTGATAAATATTCTATCCTTTTCATCCCTGTTGCACTTCTCGTAACGTGAAGCATCCTAGAATTTTCTACATGATATATGCATATTGACCCTAATATTAATGGCTTCTTTAAATATTTATTAATCTTCTTATTGGCCATAATTACCCTGGTCTGCGCAGGAAACCTTCTCCTCTTGTTTATGGGGTGGGAAGGTGTAGGAATTATATCCTTTCTATTAATTGGCTGGTACCACGCCCGAAGTAATGCAGCTGCGGCAGCACTGCAAGCTGTCCTCTATAACCGCGTCGGGGATATCGGCTTCTTACTTACATTCTGCTGATTAATGAAAAATGCCCAATCAGTAGAACTTCCCTGCATCCTATCTATGCACCCTTCCACAATTCTTCTTATTGGCTTTATTGTCGCTGCAGCAAGCAAATCTGCCCAGTTTGGTCTTCACCCTTGGCTTGCCTCAGCGATAGAAGGCCCAACCCCAGTATCTGCCCTACTTCATTCTAGCACAATAGTAGTCGCTGGTATTTTTCTTCTTATTCGTATCCACCCTCTACTTTCCCAAAATCAAACAGCCCTTACAATCTGCCTCTGCCTGGGTGCAGTTTCTACATTTTTTGCCGCTACATGTGCTTTAGTCCAAAATGACATCAAAAAAATTATTGCTAACTCTACTTCTAGCCAACTCGGATTAATAATAGTCGCAATCGGACTCAACTTCCCCTATCTTGCCTTCTTCCACATCTGCACCCATGCCTTCTTTAAAGCTATGTTATTTTTATGTTCCGGCCTCATTATCCACTCCATCAATGACGAACAAGACATCCGTAAAATAGGAGGTCTCCAACTAGCTCTCCCCGTAACAACAACCTGCCTCTCTATCGGCAGCTTCGCCTTAATAGGTCTCCCCTTCCTTGCCGGCTTCTACTCTAAAGACGCAATTATCGAAGCAGCTAATACATCCTATACGAACTCCATAGCACTTATGCTAACTCTTATCGCCACTGCTTTTACTGCCGTCTACAGCATACGACTAATTTATTTTGCTTCAATATTACACCCACGAACAAACCCAATCCTCTTGTATGATGAAACTGACACCCGCGTATTAAACTCGCTTACTCGTCTAGCTGTTGGAAGCATTCTCGCAGGCCTTTTAATCTCCAATGTTACATTTCCTAATCACCCCATTATTCACACTATGCCTACCCACATAAAACTAACAGCCCTAATCATTACGCTCCTAGCCTTCGCTATCGCCTATGACCTAGCAAAAACATTCTGAACTATCCCCCCAGTAAACTACCCGATGTCTAAAAAATATGATCCCTTGTTTTATAACCAAATTATGCACCGCTCCTCCTCAGACATCGCCCTCAACTCCGCCGGACAAATTATTACTCACTTAATGGAGTCAATTTTACTAAAAAAATTCGGCCCTGACCACATTGAAAAAACCCAACTGCAACCTATTAAAGTCGTCCAAGTTTCCCAAACCGGCTTAATCAAAACATATTTATCTATCCTATTTATTACCCTAGTTTTTGCACTTATAATCTTACAGCTCGTAAGGTCCCCCCTCACTTGTACCCTCGTACCACCTCTAAAGCCACAAATAGGGTTAATAATAGTGCTCATCCACCAAAAAATAAAACCCACCCCCCGTCACATAATAAATTTCCAGCCCCTCACCACTCACCATGAACTGCCTCCGATCCGGCTCCAAGGTACAAAATTTTTGTACCCCCATGCCGCTTCTCCACACCTCACAAAAACAACAGCAGAAAATTATACACGACAAGATAAATTATCACCACCCGACTCCCCCATGCCTCCGGATACGGTTCTGCTACCAATGCAGCACAATAAGCAAATACTACTATTATTCCCCCCAAATACACAAGAAATAATACTAAAGACAAAAAACTGACCCCCACCTTAATTAATACCAAACACCCCACCCCGGAACCCCCGACTAAGCCTAGCGCAGCATAGTAAGGAGAGGGGTTAGAAGCTACAGCTAATAATCCCACTAATAAACAAATTTCTAAAATCATGTATTTCTGCCAGGACTCTAACCTGGACCTATAGCTTGAAAAGCTATCGCTGTTATTCAACTACAAAAACTTATGGCCCCAACACTCCGAAAATCGCACCCCCTTATTAAAATCATTAACGGATCCTTTATTGACCTCCCCTCTCCTGCCAACATCTCTTCACTATGAAACTTCGGCTCCCTCCTAGGAGTCTGCCTAATTGCCCAAATCGCAACAGGTCTATTTCTAGCAATACACTATACTGCTGACACGTCCCTTGCATTTTCATCCGTGGCTCACATCTGCCGAGACGTGAACAACGGCTGGCTCCTCCGAAATCTCCATGCCAACGGCGCATCCTTCTTCTTCATCTGTATCTACCTCCACATCGGACGAGGCCTATACTACGGCTCTTACCTGTACAAAGAGACATGAAACATTGGTGTAATCCTCCTATTTCTAGTAATAGCCACAGCTTTTGTTGGCTATGTCCTTCCCTGAGGCCAAATATCATTCTGAGGCGCCACAGTAATCACCAACCTCCTGTCAGCTGCTCCCTACGTAGGCACTGATCTAGTCCAATGAATCTGAGGGGGCTTTTCAGTTGACAACGCCACCCTCACTCGATTCTTTACATTCCACTTCATCCTCCCTTTTATTATCGCAGCCGCAAGCATGATTCATCTCCTATTTCTTCACCAAACAGGTTCCTCTAACCCCACTGGACTCAACTCTAACCTAGACAAAATCACCTTCCACCCCTACTTCTCTTACAAGGATCTTCTAGGCTTCATTATTATACTTGGGGCTCTCACAGCCCTCTCCACCTTCGCCCCCAACCTCCTGGGGGACCCAGACAACTTCACACCAGCTAACCCCCTCGTTACTCCCCCCCACATTAAACCGGAATGATACTTCTTATTCGCCTATGCAATCTTACGCTCAATCCCCAATAAACTGGGAGGAGTCCTAGCCCTCTTACTCTCCATCTTAGTCCTATTTCTCATGCCCATTATCCACACCTCCAAACTCCGCTCCCTTATGTTCCGCCCTATTACCAAGGCACTCTTTTGGACCCTAATCGCTAATACGGCTATCCTAACATGGATCGGCGGCCAACCTGTAGAAGACCCCTTCATCACCATCGGCCAAATCGCCTCCGGACTCTACTTTCTTATTTTTGTCCTTCTTATTCCATCATTAGGACTCCTTGAAAATAAGCTTCTTAAAATTTAAAACAACTGCCCCCGTCACTATGTATAATAAGCATAAATTTACATACCCCATATTAAGACGAACATATTATTCTCCATAACATACTATTTATGTACAATAACAGTATATGTATAATAATCATGCATTTACATTAATACATATTAAGATGTACATTATATAAGAGCAATAAAGAATATGAATGTTTACAGACAATTCATGTATGATAAAAAACATATATGTATATCGTACATTAATTTATTTACCCCAAGCTTACCATAACCCATGCTTATGTCCATCTTACATTTTATTAACCTGACCAAAAATTTTAAACCCCATCTTATGTTCGGTACCCGCCCATATTATGTCTACTTGATTGTACCTTCACTTGTTAACGACTACACAGATCATAATTCCTAAGTGAGTCCAACCGGTTGATCCCCATTGACAGATAACCTTTATTCCTGTATACCTTGAACTTAATAATTTTAAATATTTTACAACTTAAGACTCATATCACACATTTACCCCCCTATTGAATGCTTCATTCATATTATTAAGGTAAGACCTTAACTTGCTCAAAAATCTATCATATACTTAATGATTATACTGAATAATACCCTATCATGGACTATCTAATACATACATATTAATATTAATTGCAAATACAATGATTACACCATAAATCTGCCAAACCCATACCCTTCACATTCAACATGACGTAGGATTTATCAGCCCTATCGTACCCCCGTCAACCAGCCATGGAATCAGTCCTAGGGAGCCTTAATCTTCTAAGGGACCACGATTGTAGAGTTACAGCCCTGACCTTTCAGAAGGTATCTGACGGAACCGAATCTATGGACTCACAGCGAAGAGACGCCCAAATTGCTTTTTAAAAGGTATCCCTTCTATGCGTTAAATACCTCTCTACAAGCTCAGGCCACTTAATGACAGCAAAGACTACTGGTATTTTTTTTTGGGGGGCCTTTCATCAACTACTCACAGTGGGGACACGGCTTACGGTCAAGGTTAGGGACATATAGTCCAGGTACCATAATTTTACATTGTCTCTTGTATGATGCATTTTAATGAATGCTAGAATGACATATGAATGTCACCATCTCTGCTTATCTCCCCCCTTTTAACCGTAAAAATTTTTGCGGTTTTTTTTGCGATAACCCCCCCCTTTCCCCCCCCACAGCTTTTTTACTCGTAGATTGCCTTAAAACCCCCCCCGAGATTAAGGTTTACAAGAAAGTTTTGCCGTGAGGCCCCTGGGCCCATCCTAAGTCTCCAAACAACTTGATTATTCTTCCCTTATTTTATAGCTGTAACTATTTTATAGCTGTAACTATTTTATAGCTGTAACTATTTTATAGCTGTAACTATTTTATAGCTGTAACTATTTTATAGCTGTAAGTATCTTATAGCTGTAAGTATCTTATAGCTGTAAGTATCTTATAGCTGTAAGTATCTTATAGCTGTAAGTATCTTATAGCTGTAAGTATCTTATAGCTGTAAGTATCTTATAGCTGTAAGTATCTTATAGCTGTAAGTATCTTATAGCTGTAAGTATCTTATAGCTGTAAGTATCTTATAGCTGTAAGTATCTTACAGCTGTAAGTATCTTATAGCTGTAAGTATCTTATAGCTGTAAGTATCTTATAGCTGTAAGTATCTTATAGCTGTAAGTATCTTATAGCTGTAAGTATCTTATAGCTGTAAGTATCTTATAGCTGTAAGTATCTTATAGCTGTAAGTATCTTATAGCTGTAAGTATCTTATAGCTGTAAGTATCTTATAGCTGTAAGTATCTTATAGCTGTAAGTATCTTATAGCTGTAAGTATCTTATAGCTGTAAGTATCTTATAGCTGTAAGTATCTTATAGCTGTAAGTATCTTATAGCTGTAAGTATCTTATAGCTGTAAGTATCTTATAGCTGTAAGTATCTTATAGCTGTAAGTATCTTATAGCTGTAAGCCCGCATATTCCATTTCCCCATACAAGTC